GTCCTTGTAGCTTATGAAAAGCATGACACTGAAGATGTCAAGATGGTTGCCACACGCACCCGAGGACAAAAGACTTAGTCCTAACCTTACTGTTAGTTTTTGCTAGGTTTATACATGCAAGTATCCGCGCTCCAGTGTAGATGCCCTGGACCCCTTAATTAGGAAGATAGGAGCGGGCATCAGGCTCACCACAATCGTAGCCCAAGACGCCTTGCAATTGCCACACCCCCACGGGTAATCAGCAGTAGTTAATATTAAGCAATGAGTGTAAACTTGACTTAGCCATAGCAAATCTAGGGTTGGTAAATCCTGTGCCAGCCACCGCGGTCATACAGGAGACCCAAATTAACATTATAACGGCGTAAAGAGTGGTCACATGTTATCCAAGTAGCTAAGATTAAAAAGCAACTGAGCCGTCGCAAGCCCAAGATGCCAATAAGGCCTCCCCATCAAAGAAGATCTTAGAACAACGATTAATTGAACTCCACGAAAGCCAGGGCCCAAACTGGGATTAGATACCCCACTATGCCTGGCCCTAAATCTTGATGCCGACACCTACTAAAGCATCCGCCCGAGAACTACGAGCACCAACGCTTAAAACTCTAAGGACTTGGCGGTGCCCCAAACCCACCTAGAGGAGCCTGTTCTGTAATCGATGATCCCCGATACACCTGACCATTCCTTGCCAATACAGCCTACATACCGCCGTCGCCAGCTCACCTACCCTGAAAGCCCAACAGTGAACGCAATAGCCCCACCACGCTAATAAGACAGGTCAAGGTATAGCCTATGGAATGGTAGTAATGGGCTACATTTTCTAAGTTAGAACATACGGCAAAGGAGTATGAAATAACTCCTGGAAGGCGGATTTAGCAGTAAAGTGGGACAATCGAGCCCTCTTTAAGCCGGCCCTGGGGCACGTACATACCGCCCGTCACCCTCCTCGCAGGCGCCCCCCCCCCCCCATAAATTAATAAGCCATTCAGCCGAAGATGAGGTAAGTCGTAACAAGGTAAGTGTACCGGAAGGTGCACTTAGGCTACCAAGACGTAGCTTAATCAAAGCATTCAGCTTACACCTGAAAAATGTCTGCTAACACCAGATCGTCTTGATGCCAAACTCTAGCCCAACCGACATGACCTAGAATAACAAAGCCACTCCTCCACACCCAACTAAAGCATTTATTAGTCCCAGTATAGGCGATAGAAAAGACACCATTGGCGCGATAGAGACTACGTACCGTAAGGGAAAGATGAAATAGCAATGAAACCTAAGCTACAAACAGCAAAGATCAACCCTTGTACCTTTTGCATCATGGTCTAGCAAGAAAAACCAAGCAAAATGAATTTAAGTTTGCCACCCCGAAACCTAAGCGAGCTACTTACGAGCAGCTATTATTGAGCGAACCCGTCTCTGTGGCAAAAGAGTGGGATGACTTGTTAGTAGAGGTGAAAAGCCAATCGAGCTGGGTGATAGCTGGTTGCCTGTGAAACGAATCTAAGTTCACTCTTAATTCTTCTCCAAGGAACCTTATAAACCCCAATGAAGCGAATTAAGGGCTATTTAAAGGAGGTACAGCTCCTTTAAAAAAGAATACAATCTCCACGAGCGGATAAGTAAACACCCCCAACTGAACTGTGGGCCCTCAAGCAGCCATCAACAAAGAGTGCGTTAAAGCTCCACACTAAAAATATAAGAACCTCACGACTCCCTCATCATTAACAGGCCAACCTATTCGAATAGGAGAATTAATGCTAGAATGAGTAACCAGGGTCCTCCCTCTACGACGCAAGCTTACATCCGCACATTATTAACAAACCACCAATATACGACAAATCAAACAAGCACAGTATTAAACATATTGTTAACCCGACAAAGGAGCGTCCATTAAGAAAGATTGAAACCTGTAAAAGGAACTAGGCAAACCCGTCAAGGCCCGACTGTTTACCAAAAACATAGCCTTCAGCAAACCTAAGACAAGTATTGAAGGTGATGCCTGCCCGGTGACTCACGTTCAACGGCCGCGGTATCCTAACCGTGCAAAGGTAGCGCAATCAATTGTCCCATAAATCGAGACTAGTATGAATGGCTAAACGAGGTCTTAACTGTCTCTTACAGGTAATCGGTGAAATTGATCTCCCTGTACAAAAGCAGGGATAAACCCATAAGACGAGAAGACCCTGTGGAACTTCAAAACCAGCAACCACCTTGAATCACATATCAGCCCACCGGGTTCACTGCCACACAAGCTTTCTGGTCTGCGTTTTTCGGTTGGGGCGACCTTGGAGCAAAACAAAACCTCCAAAAATTAGACCATACCTCTAGACTAAGAGCAACCCCTCAACGTGCTAATAGCACCCAGACCCAATACAATTGATCAATGGACCAAGCTACCCCAGGGATAACAGCGCAATCTCCTTCGAGAGTCCGTATCGACAAGGAGGTTTACGACCTCGATGTTGGATCAGGACATCCTAGTGGTGCAGCCGCTACTAAGGGTTCGTTTGTTCAACGATTAACAGTCCTACGTGATCTGAGTTCAGACCGGAGCAATCCAGGTCGGTTTCTATCTATGATGAGCTCTTCCCAGTACGAAAGGATAGGAACAGCGAGGCCAATACCACAAGCAAGCCTTCGCCTTAAGTAATGAAAGCAACTAAATTACAAAAGGCTATCAGACCACACCACGTCCAAGAAAAGGACTAGCTAGCGTGGCAGAGCTCGGAAAATGCAAAAGGCTTAAGTCCTTTAACTCAGAGGTTCAAATCCTCTCCCTAGCTTACCCAGTCCTCATGACCAACTACCCCCTTCTAATTAACCTCATCATAGCCCTCTCCTATGCAGTCCCGATCCTAATCGCAGTAGCTTTCCTTACATTAGTAGAGCGCAAAATCCTAAGTTATATGCAAAGCCGAAAAGGCCCAAACATTGTTGGTCCCTTCGGACTCTTACAGCCCCTAGCAGATGGTGTAAAACTATTCATTAAAGAGCCCATTCGACCATCAACATCCTCCCCAATCATATTTATCGCAACCCCCATATTAGCCCTACTCCTGGCAATCTCCATCTGAACCCCACTACCTATTCCATTCTCCCTAGCAGACCTCAACTTAGGCCTACTATTCCTACTAGCTATATCAAGCCTAATAGTATACTCCATTCTATGATCAGGCTGAGCTTCTAACTCTAAATATGCTCTAATTGGAGCACTACGAGCAGTAGCCCAGACAATCTCTTATGAAGTTACCCTCGCCATCATCCTCCTATCCGTCATTCTCCTAAGCGGTAACTACACCCTCAACACCCTCGCAGTCACCCAAGAACCCCTGTACCTAATCTTCTCCTGCTGACCCCTAGCCATAATGTGATACGTCTCTACGCTCGCCGAAACAAATCGTGCCCCCTTCGACCTGACAGAAGGAGAATCTGAGCTAGTATCCGGCTTCAACGTAGAATATGCGGCAGGTCCCTTCGCACTATTCTTCCTAGCCGAATATGCCAACATTATACTCATAAATACACTAACCACAATTTTATTCTTCAACCCAAGTTTTCTCAACCCCCCTCAAGAGCTTTACCCCGTCATCCTAGCCACAAAAGTCCTGCTTTTATCAGCAGGCTTCCTATGGATCCGTGCCTCCTACCCCCGATTCCGATATGACCAGCTAATACACCTGCTATGAAAAAACTTCCTACCACTCACACTAGCCCTATGTCTCTGACACATCAGCATGCCAATCTGCTACGCGGGCCTACCCCCCTACCTAAGACCCCCCGGAAATGTGCCTGAACACCTAAGGGTCACTATGATAAAGTGAACATGGAGGTATACCAGCCCTCTCATTTCCTACTAACTAGAAAAGCAGGAATCGAACCTACACTAGAGGAATCAAAACCCTCCATACTCCCCTTATATTACTTTCTAGTAGGGTCAGCTAAACAAGCTATCGGGCCCATACCCCGAAAATGATGGTTCAACTCCTTCCCCTGCTAATGAACCCCCAAGCAAACCTAATCTTTATTATCAGCCTACTCCTGGGGACAACCATCACTATTTCAAGCAACCACTGAATCATGGCCTGAACAGGCCTTGAAATCAACACACTCGCCATTCTCCCTCTAATTTCAAAATCCCACCACCCACGGGCCATCGAGGCAGCTACTAAATACTTCCTTACCCAAGCAGCCGCCTCCACTCTTGTCCTATTCTCCAGCATAACTAACGCATGACACACCGGACAATGAGACATCACTCAACTCACACACCCAATATCCTGCCTAATCCTCACTTCAGCTATCGCAATAAAACTAGGACTAGTACCATTCCACTTCTGATTCCCAGAAGTACTCCAAGGCTCCCCTCTCATTACTGGCCTTATTCTATCTACCCTCATAAAACTCCCCCCAATTACACTACTATACATAACCTCTGCCTCACTTAACCCTACCCTCTTAACTACCCTAGCTATTCTTTCAACAGCCTTCGGAGGATGAATGGGCCTCAACCAAACACAAATCCGAAAAATCCTAGCCTTTTCCTCCATCTCCCACCTAGGCTGAATAACAGTCATCATCATTTACAACCCCAAACTTGCACTCCTAAACTTCTACCTATACGCCATAATAACTGCTTCCATTTTCCTCACCCTAAACACAATAAAAGTATTAAAACTATCTACATTGATAACCGCATGAACTAAAACCCCACCTCTAAACGCAATACTACTGCTAGCCCTACTCTCCCTTGCAGGCCTCCCCCCTCTAACGGGATTCCTACCCAAATGACTTATCATTCAAGAACTAACCAAACAAGATATAGCCCCAACAGCCACACTCATCTCCCTCTTATCCCTACTAAGCCTATTCTTCTACGTACGACTCGCATACTGCACAGCCATCACACTTCCCCCACACACCACGAACCACATAAAACAATGACGCACTAAAAAACCAACCAGCGTCACAATCGCCGTACTAACCACCATGACAGTCATACTCCTCCCCATCTCTCCTATAATTCTCTCTATCATCTAAGAAACTTAGGATTACCTAAACCGAAGGCCTTCAAAGCCTTAAACAAGAGTGAAACCCTCTTAGTTTCTGCTAAAGTCCGCAGGCCACTACCCTGCATCCCCTAAATGCAACTCAGGTGCTTTAATTAAGCTAGGACCTTCCAACCCACTAGGCAGATGGGCTTCGATCCCACGACGGTATAGTTAACAGCTATATGCCCAAACCAACGGGCTTCTACCTAAGGCCCCGGCGCATGACTAATGCACATCAATGGGCTTGCAACCCACCATGAACTTCACCACAGAGCCGATAAGAAGAGGAATTGAACCTCTGTAAAAAGGACTACAGCCTAACGCTTACACACTCAGCCATCTTACCTGTGACTTTCACCAACCGATGACTATTCTCAACTAACCACAAAGACATTGGAACCCTATACCTGATTTTCGGTGCATGAGCCGGAATGGTAGGAACCGCCTTAAGCCTCCTCATCCGGGCAGAACTAGGCCAACCCGGAGCTCTACTAGGAGACGACCAAGTTTACAACGTAGTCGTCACAGCCCATGCCTTCGTAATAATCTTTTTCATAGTTATACCAATTATAATTGGAGGGTTCGGAAACTGACTCGTCCCACTAATAATCGGAGCCCCAGACATAGCATTCCCACGAATAAACAACATAAGCTTCTGACTACTCCCCCCATCCTTCCTACTCCTCCTAGCATCTTCCACCGTCGAAGCAGGCGTTGGTACAGGGTGAACAGTATACCCCCCACTAGCTGGCAACCTAGCCCACGCCGGAGCCTCAGTTGACCTTGCAATCTTCTCCCTCCACCTAGCCGGCATCTCTTCAATCCTAGGGGCAATCAACTTCATCACAACAGCAATCAACATAAAACCACCCGCTCTCTCACAATACCAAACTCCCCTGTTCGTCTGATCAGTCCTAATCACTGCAGTCCTCCTCCTCCTATCTCTCCCAGTCCTTGCCGCAGGGATTACAATACTTCTCACAGACCGTAACCTCAACACCACATTCTTCGATCCCGCCGGAGGAGGAGACCCCGTCCTATACCAACATCTCTTCTGATTCTTCGGACACCCAGAGGTCTACATCCTAATTCTCCCAGGATTTGGAATCATCTCCCACGTAGTAACATATTACTCAGGTAAAAAAGAACCATTCGGCTACATAGGAATAGTATGAGCCATGCTATCCATCGGATTCCTAGGGTTCATTGTTTGAGCCCACCACATGTTCACAGTAGGGATGGACGTTGACACTCGTGCATACTTCACATCAGCCACTATAATCATTGCTATCCCAACCGGAATTAAAGTATTCAGCTGACTAGCTACACTCCACGGAGGGACAATCAAATGAGACCCGCCAATACTATGAGCTCTGGGATTCATCTTCCTGTTCACTATTGGAGGCCTAACAGGAATTATTCTAGCAAACTCCTCACTAGATATTGCTCTGCACGACACTTACTACGTAGTAGCCCACTTCCACTACGTCCTGTCCATAGGAGCAGTATTCGCAATCCTAGCAGGCTTCACCCACTGATTCCCCCTATTCACAGGATATACACTCCACTCAACATGAGCTAAAACACACTTCGGCGTAATATTCGTAGGCGTAAACCTGACCTTCTTCCCCCAACACTTCCTAGGCCTAGCCGGCATGCCACGACGATACTCAGACTACCCTGATGCCTACACACTATGAAACGCCATCTCCTCAGTAGGATCACTCATCTCATTAACAGCTGTAATCATACTAGTATTTATCATCTGAGAAGCCTTCGCGTCAAAACGTAAAGCACTACCTTCAGAACTAGCAAGCACTAACGTCGAATGAATCCACGGCTGCCCTCCACCATTTCACACATTCGAAGAACCCCCATTTGTACAAGTTCAAGAAAGGAAGGAATCGAACCCCCGTATGTTGGTTTCAAGCCAACCGCATAAACCACTTATGCTTCTTTCTCATAGAGATGTTAGTAAAACAATTACATAGCCTTGTCAAGGCTAAATTGCAGGTGAAAACCCAGCACATCTCCCACAAACATGGCCAACCACTCACAACTTAACTTCCAAGACGCCTCCTCACCCATCATAGAAGAGCTAATAGGTTTCCACGACCACGCTCTGATAATCGCACTAGCAATCTGCAGCCTAGTCCTATACCTGCTAACCCACACACTAACAGAAAACCTTACATCAAACACAGTCAACGCACAAGTAATTGAACTCGTATGAACAATTCTCCCAGCTATAGTCCTAGTCACACTCGCCCTACCATCTCTACGAATTCTCTACATAATAGACGAAATCAACGAACCCGACCTAACCCTGAAAGCCATCGGCCATCAATGATACTGAACCTACGAATACACCGACCTCAAAAACCTAACATTCGACTCCTACATAATCCCAACAGCAGACCTACCCCTAGGCCACTTCCGCCTACTAGAAGTAGACCATCGTGCCATCGTCCCCATAAACTCCACCATCCGAGTCATCGTTACTGCCGATGACGTCATCCACTCATGAGCTGTCCCTAGCCTGGGTGTAAAAACCGACGCAATCCCAGGACGCCTCAATCAAACTTCCTTCCTCGCCTCACGACCAGGTGTCTTCTACGGACAATGCTCAGAAATCTGCGGAGCCAACCACAGCTTCATACCAATTGTAGTGGAATCCACCCCACTCGCTGAATTCGAAAACTGATCTTCTCTCTCATCCTAATCATTAAGAAGCTATGAACCAGCATTAGCCTTTTAAGCTAAAGAAAGAGGGAACCCACCCCTCCTTAATGGTATGCCCCAACTAAACCCCAACCCCTGATTTTTTATCATGCTCACTTCATGACTTACCTTCTCCCTAATCATCCAGCCTAAACTTCTCACATTCGTATCAATAAATCCCCTATCTAGCAAACCACCCGCCGTCCCAAGCACCACCCCCTGAACCTGACCATGAACATAAGCTTCTTCGATCAATTCTCAAGCCCATCCCTCCTAGGTATTCCACTAGTACTCATCTCCATAATATTCCCAGCCCTCCTACTACCATCCCTAGACAACCGATGAATTACTAATCGACTCTCAACCCTCCAATTATGATTCATCAACCTAGTGACAAAACAACTAATAACACCCCTAGACAAGAAAGGACACAAATGAGCCCTAATCCTAACATCCCTCCTAATCTTCCTCCTTCTCATCAACCTCTTAGGCCTACTACCCTACACATTCACCCCAACCACCCAACTATCCATAAACCTGGCCCTGGCCTTCCCACTATGATTAGCCACCCTACTGACAGGACTGCGAAACCAACCCTCCGCCTCACTCGCCCACCTCCTGCCAGAGGGCACCCCAACCCTACTAATCCCCGCCCTCATCCTAATCGAAACAACAAGCCTACTCATCCGCCCATTAGCCCTGGGCGTGCGCCTAACAGCCAACCTGACAGCAGGCCACCTACTCATCCAACTCATTTCCACAGCCACAACAGCCCTATTCTCCACAATACCAATAGTCTCACTCCTGACCTTCCTAGTTCTCTTCCTATTAACTATCCTAGAAGTGGCTGTAGCGATAATCCAAGCCTACGTCTTCGTACTTCTACTAAGCCTATACCTACAAGAAAACATCTAACCTTAATGGCACACCAAGCACACTCCTACCACATAGTCGATCCCAGCCCTTGACCCATCCTAGGAGCGGCTTCCGCTTTCCTAGTCACCTCAGGACTAACAATGTGATTTCACTACAACTCCCCTCGACTCCTTATCCTAGGCCTACTCTCAACTGCCCTAGTCATGTTCCAATGATGACGTGATATCGTACGAGAAAGCACATTCCAAGGCCACCACACCCCCACCGTACAAAAAGGACTACGCTACGGAATAGCTCTATTCATCACATCGGAAGCCTTCTTCTTCCTGGGCTTTTTCTGAGCCTTCTTCCACTCAAGCCTAGCTCCCACTCCAGAACTAGGAGGACAATGACCACCCGTAGGAATTAAACCCCTCAATCCCATAGAAGTCCCACTCCTAAACACCGCCATCCTCCTGGCCTCAGGAGTCACCGTCACATGAGCCCACCACAGCATCACAGAAGCCAACCGAAAACAAGCCATCCAAGCCCTATCCCTAACAGTCCTCCTAGGCTTCTACTTCACTGCCCTACAAGCCATAGAGTACTACGAAGCACCTTTCACTATCGCCGACGGAGTTTACGGCTCAACATTCTTCGTTGCTACCGGATTCCACGGCCTACACGTAATTATCGGCTCTACATTCCTGCTAGTATGCCTTCTACGCCTAATCAAATACCACTTCACATCAAACCATCACTTCGGATTTGAAGCAGCTGCCTGATACTGACACTTTGTAGACGTCGTATGATTATTCCTCTATATTTCAATCTACTGATGAGGATCATGCTCTTCTAGTATACTAATTACAATCGACTTCCAATCCTTAGAATCTGGTTTAAACCCAGAGAAGAGTAATAAACATAATCCTATTCATACTAACCCTATCACTAACCCTAAGCCTCCTCCTAACCGCGCTAAACTTCTGACTAGCCCAAACAACCCCAGACTCAGAAAAACTATCCCCATACGAATGTGGGTTTGACCCTCTAGGATCTGCTCGACTCCCATTTTCAATCCGCTTCTTCCTAGTAGCCATTCTCTTCCTTCTATTTGACCTAGAAATCGCCCTACTCCTACCACTCCCATGAGCTACCCAACTGCAATCCCCTATTACCACCCTAACCTGAACCTCCACACTTATCTTCCTCCTAACCCTAGGGCTAGTATACGAGTGGATCCAAGGCGGATTAGAATGAGCAGAATAACAGAAAGTTAGTCTAACTAAGACGGTTGATTTCGACTCAACAAATTATAGCTCCCACCCTATAACTTTCTTTATGTCCTACCTCCAACTAAGCTTCTACTCAGCCTTCACCCTAAGCAGCCTAGGCCTAGCTTTCCACCGAACCCATCTAATCTCAGCCCTACTATGCTTAGAAAGCATAATACTATCTATATATGTTGCCCTAGCCATATGACCAATCCAAACCCAATCATCAATCTCCACCATCCTACCCATCCTCATACTAACCTTCTCCGCCTGCGAGGCGGGCGCAGGCCTGGCCCTACTAGTAGCCTCAACCCGAACCCACGGATCCGACCACCTACACAACTTTAACCTCCTACAATGCTAAAAATCATCGCCCCAACCGCAATACTCCTCCCCTTAGCCCTCCTCTCCCCACGCAAACACTTATGAACCAACACCACACTATACAGCCTACTAATTGCCACCGCTAGCCTCCAATGACTTACACCAACCTACTACCCAAACAAAGGCCTAACCCCCTGAACGTCCATCGACCAAATCTCTTCCCCTCTACTAGTCCTTTCATGCTGACTACTCCCCCTCATAATTATAGCAAGCCAAAACCATCTAGAACGAGAACCCATCACCCGTAAACGAATCTTTGCCTCAACAGTAATCCTAGCCCAACTATTCATCCTCCTAGCTTTCTCAGCCTCAGAACTAATACTATTCTACATCGCATTCGAAGCCACCCTCATCCCCACCCTAATCCTCATCACACGATGAGGCAGCCAACCAGAACGCCTAAACGCCGGCATCTACCTCCTATTCTACACACTCGCCAGCTCTCTTCCTCTACTAATTACCATCCTTCACCTACACAACCAAATCGGCACCCTATACCTCCCAATACTTAAACTTGCACACCCCTCGCTAAACAACTCCTCCTGATCAAGTTTAGCCGCAAGTTTAGCCCTCCTACTAGCATTCATAGTTAAAGCCCCCCTATACGGTCTACATCTATGACTACCAAAAGCCCATGTAGAAGCTCCCATCGCCGGCTCCATACTATTAGCAGCCCTTCTCCTAAAACTAGGAGGCTACGGCATCATGCGAATCACAATGCTAGTAAACCCATCATCAAACAACCTCCACTACCCTTTCATCACCCTAGCCCTATGAGGAGCACTAATAACAAGCGCCATCTGCCTACGCCAAATCGACCTAAAGTCACTAATCGCCTACTCATCCGTCAGCCACATAGGACTAGTAGTAGCTGCAACCATAATCCAAACCCAATGAGCATTCTCAGGAGCAATAATCCTAATAATCTCACACGGCCTAACCTCCTCAATACTATTCTGCCTAGCTAACACCAATTACGAACGAACACACAGTCGAATTCTCCTACTCACACGAGGCCTCCAACCCCTACTACCACTCATGGCCATTTGATGACTCCTAGCCAACCTGACAAACATAGCCCTCCCCCCAACAACCAACCTCATGGCAGAATTAACCATTGTAATCGCACTCTTCAACTGATCTGCCTTCACAATCCTCCTGACGGGAACCGCAATCTTGCTCACTGCTTCCTACACCCTATACATACTAATAATAACACAACACGGCACCCTCCCCTCCCACATCACATCAATCCAAAACTCTTCTACACGAGAGCACCTCCTCATAGCCTTACACATAATCCCCATGATGCTCCTAATCCTTAAACCCGAACTAATCTCCGGCATCCCCATATGCAAGTATAGTTTAAAATAAAACATTAGACCGTGACTCTAAAAATAGAAGTTCAACCCTTCTTACCTGCCGAGGAGAGGTAAAACCAACGAGAACTGCTAACTCTTGTATCTGAGTATAAAACCTCAGTCTCCTTACTTTCAAAGGATAATAGTAATCCAATGGTCTTAGGAGCCACTCATCTTGGTGCAAATCCAAGTGAAAGTAATGGACCTTTCACTAGTCCTAAACACATTCATACTCTCAACCCTAGCAACCCTCTCCACTCCCATCCTATTTCCTCTCCTATCCAACAGCCTCAAAAACACCCCCAATACAATCACAAATACAGTCAAAGCTTCTTTCCTAATAAGCCTAATCCCCATAACAATCTTCATCCACTCAGGAACAGAAAGTCTCATCTCCCTCTGAGAATGAAAATTCATCATAACTTTCAAAATTCCCGTCAGCCTAAAAATAGACTTCTACTCCCTTACCTTCTTCCCTATCGCATTATTCGTATCATGATCCATCCTACAATTCGCAACATGATACATAGCCTCAGACCCCTACATTACAAAATTCTTTACCTATCTACTATTCTTCCTAATCGCCATACTCATCCTAATCATCGCCAACAACCTATTCGTACTATTCATCGGCTGAGAAGGGGTCGGAATCATATCCTTCTTACTAATCAGCTGATGACACGGCCGAGCAGAAGCCAACACAGCCGCCCTTCAAGCCGTACTCTACAACCGAATCGGAGACATCGGACTTATCCTCTGCATAGCATGACTAGCCTCCACCATAAACACCTGAGAAATCCATCAACTTCCCACTCCCTCCCAAACCCCTACACTGCCCCTACTAGGCCTCATCCTAGCCGCAACCGGAAAATCCGCCCAATTCAGCCTTCACCCATGACTTCCAGCCGCAATAGAAGGACCAACCCCCGTATCCGCCCTACTCCACTCAAGCACAATAGTGGTCGCCGGAATCTTCCTACTCATCCGAACCTACCCTCTATTCAGTAACAACCAAACCGCCCTAACCCTATGCCTATGTCTAGGAGCCCTGTCCACACTATTCGCAGCCACATGCGCCCTCACCCAAAACGACATCAAAAAAATCATCGCCTTCTCCACCTCAAGCCAACTAGGACTAATAATAGTCACCATCGGACTAAACCTACCCGAACTAGCCTTCCTCCACATTTCAACCCATGCCTTCTTCAAAGCCATGCTATTCCTATGCTCAGGCTCTATCATCCACAGCCTAAACGGAGAACAGGACATCCGAAAAATAGGCGGACTCCAAAAAATACTACCCACAACCACTGCATGCCTCACCATTGGTAACCTAGCCCTAATAGGAACACCATTCCTAGCAGGATTTTACTCAAAAGACCAAATCATCGAAAGCCTAAGCACATCCTACCTAAACGCCTGAGCCCTACTCCTAACCCTCCTAGCCACATCCTTCACCGCCGTCTACACAATCCGTATAACCGTACTAGTACAAACCGGCTTCGTTCGAATCCCACCCTTAACCCCAATTAATGAAAACAACCCCGCAGTAACCTCCCCCCTCACACGCCTTGCACTTGGAAGCATCCTAGCAGGATTCCTCATTACCTCATTCATCGTCCCCACAAAAACCCCCCCAATAACCATACCACCCTACATCAAAATAACCGCCCTAATCGTAACAGCCCTAGGCATCGCCCTAGCCCTAGAAATCTCAAAAATAACTCAAACACTAATCCTCACAAAACAAACCCCTTTCTCAAACTTCTCAACATCCCTAGGATACTTCAATCCCCTAATCCATCGTCTAAGCATAACTAACTCCCTCAAAGGAGGACAAAACATCGCCTCCCACCTAATCGACCTTTCCTGATACAAAATACTAGGCCCAGAAGGACTCGCCAATCTACAACTAATAATAACTAAAACCTCTACCCTCCTTCACTCAGGCCTAATCAAAGCCTACTTAGGCTCATTCGCCCTATCCATCCTCATTATCCTCACATCCACATACAGAAACAACCAATGGCCCTCAACCTTCGTAAAAACCACCGAATCCTCAAAATCATCAACGACGCCCTAATCGACCTCCCAGCACCATCAAACATCTCAACATGATGAAACTTCGGATCTCTACTAGGCGTCTGCTTAATCGCCCAAATCATTACAGGCCTCCTGCTTGCCATGCACTATACAGCAGACACCAACCTGGCCTTCTCCTCTGTAACTCACATATGCCGAGACGTCCAATTCGGCTGACTCATCCGCAACCTACACGCAAACGGAGCCTCCTTCTTCTTCATCTGCATCTACTTTCACATCGGCCGAGGAATCTACTACGGCTCCTACCTAAACAAAGAAACCTGAAACGTCGGAATTATCCTACTCCTAATCCTCATAGCAACCGCTTTCGTAGGATACGTACTACCCTGAGGACAAATATCATTCTGAGGAGCAACCGTAATCACAAATCTATTCTCGGCCATCCCCTACATCGGACAAACCCTTGTCGAATGAGCCTGAGGCGGATTCTCTGTAGACAACCCCACACTAACTCGATTTTTCGCCCTCCACTTCCTCCTCCCCTTCGTGATCGTAGGAATCACCCTCGTCCACCTCACCTTCCTCCACGAAACAGGCTCAAACAACCCGCTAGGTATCCCCTCAGACTGCGACAAAATCCCATTCCACCCATACTACACCATCAAAGACATCCTAGGATTTGTACTCCTACTATCCCTACTCGTCGCACTAGCCCTATTCTCCCCCAACCTCCTAGGCGATCCAGAAAACTTCACACCAGCTAATCCCCTAGTCACTCCTCCCCACATCAAACCCGAATGATACTTCCTATTTGCCTACGCCATCCTACGATCCATCCCAAACAAACTAGGAGGTGTACTAGCCCTAGCCGCCTCAATTCTCGTCCTATTCCTCCTTCCACTACTACACACATCAAAACTACGATCCATAACCTTTCGACCCCTATCACAAATCCTATTCTGAACCCTAGTCGCCAACGTCCTAGTCCTAACTTGAGTAGGCAGCCAACCAGTAGAACACCCCTTCATCATCATTGGTCAACTAGCCTCACTTACGTACTTCACAATCATTCTTATCCTATTCCCCCTTGCAGCCCTCCTAGAAAATAAGCTGCTTAAACTCTAATTAACTCTAATAGTTTATGAAAACATTGGTCTTGTAAACCAAAGATTGAAGACTAAACCCCTTCTTAGAGTTACACCACCACCCACCTCAGGAAGAAAGGACTCAAACCCTCCTCTCCAACTCCCAAAGCTGGCATTTTCAACTAAACTACTTCCTGACTCCACCCCTAAACAGCCCGAATCGCCCCCCGAGACAACCCCCGCACAAGCTCCAACACCACAAATAAAGTTAACAACAATCCTCACCCCCCAATTAAAAGTAAACCTGCCCCTTCCGAGTACAACACAGCCACCCCACTAAAATCCGATCGAACTGACAACAAACCACCACTATTCACCGTCCCCTCGTCCGTTAACAACTCCAACACACCCCCCATAACAAGCCCCACTACCACAACCAACCCCATCCCAAAGCCATAACCAACAACACCCAAACTACCCCAAGCCTCCGGATAAGGATCCGCCGCCAACGACACTGAATACACAAACACAACCAACATCCCCCCTAAATAAACCATCACAAGAACCAAAGAAACAAAAGGTACTCCCAGACTCACTAACCAACCACACCCAGCAACCGCCGCCACAACCAACCCTAACACCCCATAATACGGAGATGGGTTAGATGCAACCGCCAGCCCCCCCAAAACGAAACACAACCCCAGAAACAGAACAAATATCATCATAATTCCTACCCGGCTTTTCTCCGAGACTTACGACCTGAAAAGCCGTTGTTATAAAATTTAACTACAGGAACAGCCTAGATATGTCCTTCACTCCCCCCCCCCTTACCCCCCCACAGCGGGTTTTCTCTTGCTTTAAGGGTATGTATAATAATGCATCACACTATTTTCCCCATCAAACATACTATGAGATGTAGGATAATCCACATTACATGTCATGCTCTTCCACCATAAACCCAAACATTATCTCCAAAACGGGTGATATTCGGCCAGTACCCCCAGCAGGCACATTCTTGTTTCAGGTACCATTGAGCCCAACTTATCCGACCAACGTCTAACCGCAAGCGTCGCCCAGAAACCCAGACCTTCACCAGGTATACATCCCTTCGACCAGTAAACGAGGACTGTCCAGTACACCTTTGAATTCCCCTAGTCTACAGGATTCGCCCACCTCCTAGGTAAATGCTTCAGTCAACAGCCTTCAAGCACACCCAAGCCAGAGGATATGGTTATCTATTGATCGCGCTTCTCACGAGAACCGAGCTACTCAACGTCGTATGTACCCTAGGTTATTGCCCTCAGGCGCATATACCGCCTAAACTTGCTCTTTTGCGCTATTGGTTGTAACTTCAGGAACATAGCCTACACCATTCCCTCCTCCTTGCTCTTCACAGATACAAGTGGTCGGTTGAATACTCCTCCCTAGTCTCTTTACCGCGGCATACCGACCTCCTACACTTGGTTTTTTTTAGCGTCTCTTCAATAAGCCCCTCAAGTGCAGCGCAGGTGTTATCTTCCTCTTGACATGTCCATCACATGACCGTCGAGCATATGAATCCCCTAACACCCAGAATGTCATGGTTTGACGGATAAGGTCGTCGCAAACTTGGCACTGATGCACTTTGACCCCATTCATGGTCGGCGCGCTACCTACCTCTAGTCAATAGATAGTGTAATGGTTGCCGGACATATCAATTATTTTATCATTTACTAGGAACTAACATTTAAATTCCATTTTACGCGTTATTTTTTTTTTATCTTGACATTTTTTGTTTTTTTCATTAAATAACTAAACCACATTTCCCTACATTTTCCAAATCACTTATCACCATACATTCCTAACTGACTTTTCCCCTACACCCCCACCATCAAAAATACAACCACTATCACATCACCATTGTCCAACCCCCCAACCCACAAAATAAACCCAAAATCACCCCCCCCACAAAAACCAAACAAAAATACAAACCACAATAAATCACAACCAACCGCCAAACCACTCCCAC